GCTAGTGTAGCTTAATTGAAAGTATGGCACTGAAGATGCTAAGATGAAAAATAAAAATTTCCACGGGCACAAAAGGTTTGGTCCTAGCCTTAGTATTAATTGTAATTAGAATTATACATGCAAGTTTCCGCATCCCTGTGAGAATGCCCTAATCAATCTGTTAATTGATCAGGAGCTGGTATCAGGCACACGCACGTAGCCCAAGACACCTTGCTAAGCCACACCCCCAAGGGATTTCAGCAGTAATAAACATTGATTTTATAAGCGCAAGCTTGAATCAGTTAAAATTAACTGGGTTGGTAAATCTCGTGCCAGCCACCGCGGTTATACGAGTGACCCTTATTAATATTTTCCCGGCGTAAAGAGTGGTTTAAGAAAACCTTAAACAACTAAAGTTAAGACCTCATCAAGCCGTTATACGCTCTTATGAGAGGAATTATCAACAACGAAAGTGACTTTATAATATTAGAGACCTTGATGCCACGACAGTTGGGCCCCAAACTAGGATTAGATACCCTACTATGCCCAACCACAAACTTAGACAATAACCTACTACATTGTCCGCCAGAGTACTACAAGCGCTAGCTTAAAACCCAAAGGACTTGGCGGTGCTTCAGACCCCCCTAGAGGAGCCTGTTCTATAACCGATAATCCCCGTTAAACCTCACCACCCCTTGCCAATACCGCCTATATACCGCCGTCGTCAGCTCACCCTGTGAAGGATAAGAAGTAAGCAAAAAGAACTAACTCCCATACGTCAGGTCGAGGTGTAGCGAATGGAGTGGAAAGAAATGGGCTACATTTTCTATTAAGAAAACACGGATAGTAAACTGAAAATCTACTTCAAGGTGGATTTAGCAGTAAGGAAAAGTCAGAGTATTTTCCTGAAGCCGGCTCTGAAGCGCGCACACACCGCCCGTCACTCTCCTCAACAAAACCTTTATTTTATATAAAAAATTTATTTTACTAAGAGGAGGCAAGTCGTAACATGGTAAGTGTACTGGAAAGTGTACTTGGAATCAAAATGTAGCTAAATTAGTAAAGCACCTCCCTTACACCGAGGAAAAACCCGTGCAATTCGGGTCATTTTGAACCTTAAAGCTAGCCTAACCAATCGTATAAACACAACCTTATCAATTATACCTACACTACTATTATTAAATTAAAACATTTTATACCTTTTAGTATGGGTGACAGAACAATAAATATTAGCGCAATAGACTATGTACCGCAAGGGAAAGCTGAAAAAGAAATGAAATAAATATTAAAGTAACAAAAAGCAGAGACTCAACCTCGTACCTTTTGCATCATGATTTAGCTAGATCAACTAGGCAAAGAGATCTTAAGTCTATCTTCCCGAAACTAAACGAGCTACTCCGAAGCAGCACATTAGAGCCAACCCGTCTCTGTGGCAAAAGAGTGGGAAGACTTCCGAGTAGCGGTGACAGACCTATCGAGTTTAGTGATAGCTGGTTGCCCAAGAAAAGAACTTAAATTCTGCATTAATTTTTTTACCACCAATTAAGAACATCTTCTTAAGGTTAAAAATAAGAATTAATAGTTATTTAGAAGAGGTACAGCCCTTCTAAATTAAGATACAACTTTTAAAGGTGGGTAATGATCACATTTTATTAAAGGTTTTTTCCCCAGTGGGCCTAAGAGCAGCCATCTGTAAAGTAAGCGTCACAGCTCCAGCTTTATTTAAACCTATAATTTAGATATTATCTCACAACCCCCTTACCTGTATTGGGTTATTTTATATAATTATAAAAGAACTTATGCTAAAATGAGTAATAAGAGGCCAAACCTCTCCTAACACAAGTGTACGTCAGAAAGAATTAAATCACTGATAATTAAACGAACCCAGACTGAGGACATAATATTAATTTACCATTAACTAGAAAACCTTATTTAACTATTCGTTAACCCTACACAGGAGTGTCTCAAGGAAAGATTAAAAGAAAATAAAGGAACTCGGCAAACATAAACTCCGCCTGTTTACCAAAAACATCGCCTCTTGCTTAACTACTATAAGAGGTCCCGCCTGCCCTGTGACAATGTTTAACGGCCGCGGTATTTTGACCGTGCGAAGGTAGCGTAATCACTTGTCTTTTAAATGAAGACCTGTATGAAAGGCATCACGAGAGTTTAACTGTCTCTATTTTCTAATCAATGAAATTGATCTTCTCGTGCAGAAGCGAGAATATAACCATTAGACGAGAAGACCCTATGGAGCTTCAAACACTTAAATTAACTATGTAAAATTATAATCCCACGGGAAAAATCATTTATACAATATTCCTAATTTAACTGTTTTTGGTTGGGGTGACCGAGGGGGAAAGAAAATCCCCCTTATCGATTGAGTACTCAGTACTTAAAAGTTAGAACGACAGTTCTAATCAATAAAACATTTACCGAAAAATGACCCAGAATTTTTTCTGATCAATGAACCAAGTTACCCTAGGGATAACAGCGCAATCCTTTCCCAGAGTCCCTATCGCCGAAAGGGTTTACGACCTCGATGTTGGATCAGGACATCCTAATGGTGCAACCGCTATTAAGGGTTCGTTTGTTCAACGATTAATAGTCCTACGTGATCTGAGTTCAGACCGGAGAAATCCAGGTCAGTTTCTATCTATGAACTTATTTTTCCTAGTACGAAAGGACCGGAAAAATGGAGCCAATACCCTACGGCACGCTCCTTTTTCACCTACTGAAATAAACTAAATTAGGTAAGAAAAAATTACCTAAAACCCGAGATAAGGGTTGTTAAGGTGGCAGAGCTGGTAAATGCGAAAGACCTAAGTCCTTTAATCCAGAGGTTCAAATCCTCTCCTTAACTATGCTACAACATATTCTACTCTACCTTATTAATCCACTTGCCTACATTGTCCCAATTCTTTTAGCCACAGCTTTTCTAACCTTAGTTGAACGAAAAATTCTTGGCTACATACAATTCCGTAAAGGTCCTAACATTGTGGGTCCTTACGGACTCCTGCAACCCATTGCAGATGGTGTAAAACTCTTTATTAAAGAACCCGTCCGCCCCTCAACATCCTCCCCATTTCTATTTTTAGCCACCCCCACCCTCGCATTAACCCTGGCCCTTCTTATATGAATACCCCTCCCTCTCCCCCATGCAATTATTAACCTCAATCTAGGACTCCTATTTATCCTGGCAGTCTCAAGCCTAACTGTATATACAATTTTAGGATCAGGATGAGCATCCAATTCAAAATATGCCCTTATAGGGGCCCTACGAGCTGTAGCACAAACCATCTCTTACGAAGTAAGCCTAGGCCTTATTTTACTATCAATAATTATCTTCACAGGGGGATTTACACTTCACACATTTAACTTAACCCAAGAAACAGTCTGATTATTGGTCCCAGGATGACCATTAGCTATAATATGGTACATCTCAACTTTAGCAGAAACTAACCGAGCGCCATTTGATTTAACTGAGGGGGAATCAGAATTAGTCTCCGGGTTTAATGTTGAATATGCAGGTGGCTCATTTGCTTTATTTTTCTTAGCTGAATACACAAACATCTTAATAATGAATACTCTTTCCGTAATCCTATTTATAGGCTCCTCCTATGACCCTACAATACCACAAATCTCCACATTTTATTTAATGATAAAAGCAACACTACTCACCTTAATTTTCCTATGAATCCGAGCATCCTATCCTCGATTTCGTTATGACCAACTCATGCACTTAGTATGAAAAAATTTTCTACCATTGACCCTAGCCCTTATCTTATGACATGCCGCTCTCCCAATCGCTACAGCAAGCCTCCCTCCACTAACCTAAACGGAAGTGTGCCTGAACTAAAGGACCACTTTGATAGAGTGGATAATGAAAGTTAAAATCTCTCCACTTCCTACTAGAAAAACAGGACTTGAACCTATACTCAAGAGATCAAAACTCTTGGTGCTTCCGATTATACCATTTCCTAAGTAAAGTCAGCTAATTAAGCTTTTGGGCCCATACCCCAACCACGTTGGTTAAAATCCTTCCTCTACTAATGAACCCAGTAGTATTAACCATTATTATCTCAAGCCTCGGCCTAGGGACCATAATAACATTTATCGGATCCCATTGACTTCTAGTATGAATAGGTCTTGAAATTAACACCTTAGCCATCATCCCCTTAATAATTCGCCAACACCACCCACGAGCAGTAGAAGCAACCACAAAATATTTCCTCACACAAGCAACCGCCTCCGCCCTACTTTTATTTGCTAGCATTACAAATGCCTGAAGCTTGGGCGAATGAAGTTTACTTGAAATACTTAACCCAACCTCCGCCACACTTGTAACCATTGCATTAGCCCTAAAAATTGGCCTTGCACCAATACATTTTTGACTACCTGAAGTACTTCAAGGACTAGACCTTATCACAGGCCTAATCTTAGCCACATGACAAAAACTTGCCCCCTTCGCTATTCTTCTCCAACTTCACCCCATACTCAACTCAAATTTACTATTATTTTTAGGCGTCTCCTCAACTGTAATTGGAGGATGAGGCGGACTCAATCAAACCCAATTACGAAAAATTCTAGCTTATTCATCAATTGCCCATCTCGGATGAATAATCACAATCCTACATTACTCCCCCAACCTCACCCAACTTAACCTCGCCCTATATATTATTATAACCCTTACAACTTTCCTCCTATTTAAATTATTTAACTCCACTAAAATCAATTCCATTGCTATCTCCACAATCAAATCGCCCCTTCTATCTATCATTGCTCTAATTACCCTACTTTCTCTCGGAGGCTTACCTCCACTTTCCGGGTTTATACCAAAATGATTAATTTTACAAGAATTAACCAAACAAGACCTGGCCATCCCAGCCACCATCATGGCCCTCGCAGCCCTCCTCAGCTTATTCTTTTACCTCCGCTTATGTTACTCCACAACCCTAACCATATCCCCAAACTCCATTTATTTATCATCCTCTTGACGAACAAAATCTCTCCAACCAAACCTAATCTTAATGATGGCCACCTCCCTCTCCATCCTACTATTACCATTAACACCTACTATTTTTATATTAACCCTCTAAGAAATTTAGGCTAAATAGACCAAAAGCCTTCAAAGCTTTCAGTAGGAGTGAAAATCCCCTAATTTCTGTTAAGATTTGCAAGATTTTATCTCACATCTTCTGAATGCAACCCAGATACTTTTATTAAGCTAAAATCTTCTAGATAAATAGGCCTTGATCCTACAAAATTCTTAGTTAACAGCTAAGCGTTCTATCCAGCGAACTTCTATCTACGGCTTCCTCCCGCCGTCAAAACGGTAGGGCGGGAGGAAAGCCCCGGGAGGAATCAACCTCCGGTTTTGGATTTGCAATCCAACGTATACATCTACTACAGGACTTTGGTAAGAAGAGGAATTTAACCTCTGTTCACGGGATTACAATCCGCCACTTAGTTCTCAGCCATCTTACCTGTGGCAATTAACCGTTGATTCTTTTCTACAAATCACAAAGATATCGGCACCCTTTATTTAATCTTTGGTGCATGAGCAGGAATAGTAGGTACCGCCCTTAGCTTACTTATTCGCGCAGAATTAAGCCAACCCGGAACACTTCTGGGAGATGATCAAATCTATAATGTTATCGTGACTGCTCACGCTTTTGTAATAATCTTTTTTATAGTTATGCCTGTAATAATTGGTGGATTCGGAAACTGATTGGTGCCCTTAATAATCGGCGCACCAGATATGGCTTTTCCACGAATAAATAATATAAGCTTTTGACTATTACCCCCCTCCCTCCTATTACTTTTAGCCTCAGCTGGTGTTGAGGCAGGAGCCGGAACCGGCTGAACAGTCTACCCCCCTCTCGCAGGTAACATAGCCCATGCTGGCGCATCTGTAGATCTAGCCATCTTCTCACTCCATTTAGCTGGTATTTCCTCAATTTTAGCCTCTATTAATTTTATCACAACTATTATTAACATAAAACCACCTGCCATTTCTCAGTATCAAACACCACTCTTTGTTTGATCCATTCTTGTAACCACCATTCTTCTTCTTCTTTCTCTTCCTGTTCTCGCAGCCGCAATTACGATACTATTAACTGACCGTAATTTAAACACAACATTTTTTGACCCTGCCGGAGGGGGAGACCCAATTCTTTACCAACATTTATTTTGATTCTTCGGCCACCCAGAAGTTTATATTTTAATTTTACCCGGTTTCGGAATAATTTCCCATGTAGTAGCCTATTATTCAGGTAAAAAAGAACCTTTTGGTTATATGGGTATAGTTTGAGCAATAATAGCAATTGGCCTGCTCGGCTTTATTGTATGGGCTCATCACATATTTACAGTAGGAATAGACGTTGATACCCGAGCCTATTTCACCTCAGCAACAATAATTATTGCTATCCCAACAGGTGTAAAAGTCTTCAGCTGACTGGCAACCCTTCACGGGGGCTCCATTAAATGAGAAACACCTCTCCTCTGAGCCCTAGGTTTTATTTTCTTATTCACGGTGGGGGGCCTAACAGGAATTGTTTTAGCTAACTCTTCTCTAGACATCGTTCTTCACGATACTTATTATGTAGTAGCCCACTTCCACTATGTATTATCAATAGGAGCCGTATTTGCAATTATAGCTGGTTTTATTCATTGATTCCCACTATTTTCAGGGTACACCCTCCACTCTACTTGAACAAAAACTCAATTCCTAGTAATATTTATTGGAGTCAACTTAACCTTCTTCCCTCAACATTTTCTGGGCCTAGCTGGCATGCCACGACGATATTCTGACTACCCAGACGCATACGCCCTTTGAAATACAGTTTCCTCAATCGGCTCACTAATCTCCTTAGTTGCTGTAATTATGTTTTTATTTATTATTTGAGAAGCATTTGCGCCAAGCGGGAAGGTTCTATCCGTTGAACTACCCCACACAAATGTAGAATGACTCCATGGTTGCCCTCCACCATATCACACCTATGAAGAACCAGCATTTGTTCAAGTTCAACGAACTTATTTTTAACAAGAAAGGAAGGAATTGAACCCCCATATGTTGATTTCAAGTCAACCACATCACCACTCTGTCACTTTCTTATAAGATTCTAGTAAAATATATTACATTGCCTTGTCAGGGCAAAATCGTGAGTTTAAACCTTGCGTATCTTAACTTTATAATGGCACACCCCTCACAATTAGGATTCCAAGATGCAGCCTCCCCAGTTATGGAAGAACTTCTCCATTTTCACGACCACACATTAATAATCGTATTTTTAATTAGCACTTTAGTTCTTTATATCATTATAGCGATAGTATCTACTAAGCTTACAAACAAATATATTTTAGATTCCCAAGAAATTGAAATTGTATGGACTATCCTCCCTGCTGTAATTCTTATCATAATTGCCCTGCCATCCTTACGAATTTTATACCTTATAGACGAAATCAACGACCCCCATCTTACTATTAAAGCTATAGGACATCAATGATACTGAAGTTATGAATATACAGACTATGAAGACCTGGGCTTTGACTCTTATATAATTCAAACACAAGATTTAACACCAGGACAATTCCGTTTATTAGAAACTGATCACCGAATAGTTGTACCCATAGAATCCCCCATTCGTGTTTTAGTGTCCGCAGAAGACGTCTTACATTCATGAACAGTCCCGGCCTTAGGGGTAAAAATAGACGCAGTCCCAGGACGACTAAATCAAACCGCCTTTATCATCTCCCGCCCAGGTGTTTACTATGGTCAATGTTCGGAAATTTGTGGTGCTAATCACAGCTTCATGCCTATCGTAGTAGAAGCAGTTCCACTAGAACACTTTGAATCCTGATCTTCATTAATATTAGAAGAAGCCTCACTAAGAAGCTATATTGGGTCTAGCATTAGCCTTTTAAGCTAAAAACTGGTGACTCCCTACCACCCTTAGTGATATGCCTCAATTAAATCCGCATCCTTGATTTGCTATTCTTGTATTCTCATGAATTTTTTTCCTAGTAATTTTACCAAAAAAAGTAATAACACATCTATTTAATAATAACCCCACAGCAAAAAGTGCTGAAAAACCTAAACCTGAACCCTGAAATTGACCATGAACCTAAGTTTTTTTGACCAATTCCTAAGCCCATCACTCCTTGGAATTCCACTAATTGCCATAGCAATTATAATTCCATGATTAATTTTCCCAACCCCGACAAACCGCTGATTAAACAATCGACTTATGACTGTCCAATCTTGATTTATTAACCGATTTACATACCAACTAATACAACCTATAAACTTTGGAGGACATAAATGAGCCACCATTTTAACAGCCTTAATATTATTTTTAATCACTATTAATCTTCTTGGTCTACTTCCATACACTTTTACACCTACAACCCAACTATCCCTTAATATAGCATTTGCTATTCCCCTTTGATTAACAACTGTTTTAATTGGAATACTTAACCAACCTACTGTTGCCCTCGGACACCTTCTACCAGAAGGTACTCCAACATTACTAATTCCGATTTTAATTATCATCGAAACTATTAGTCTATTCATCCGACCTCTAGCATTGGGTGTCCGATTAACTGCTAATTTAACAGCCGGTCATCTCCTTATACAACTAATTGCCACCGCAGCTTTTGTCTTAATTACTATTATACCTACCGTAGCTTTATTAACATCCCTAATTTTATTCTTACTAACAATTTTAGAAGTTGCCGTAGCAATAATCCAAGCATACGTATTTGTTCTTTTACTAAGTCTCTACCTACAAGAAAACGTCTAATGGCTCACCAAGCACATGCATATCATATAGTTGACCCCAGCCCGTGACCATTAACAGGAGCTGTTGCTGCTTTACTAATAACATCAGGCCTAGCCGTCTGATTCCATTTCCACTCCATATACCTTCTTTACTTAGGATTGACTCTACTATTACTAACTATAGTTCAATGATGACGAGATATTATTCGAGAAGGGACATTTCAAGGACACCACACCCCACCTGTACAAAAAGGACTCCGCTACGGAATAATTTTATTTATCACATCAGAAGTTTTCTTCTTCCTTGGCTTTTTCTGAGCCTTCTACCATTCAAGCCTTGCCCCTACACCGGAGTTAGGCGGGTGTTGACCACCAACAGGAATTTACCCTTTAGACCCATTCGAAGTCCCACTTTTAAATACCGCAGTCCTACTAGCATCCGGAGTTACAGTAACTTGAGCTCATCATAGTTTAATAGAAGGTAACCGAAAAGAAGCAATTCAAGCCCTAACTTTAACTGTCCTACTAGGATTTTATTTTACAGCTCTTCAAGCCATAGAATATTACGAAGCTCCATTTACTATTGCCGACGGAGTTTATGGATCGACATTTTTTGTTGCCACAGGTTTCCATGGTCTCCATGTTATTATTGGTTCAACATTTTTAATAGTTTGTTTACTACGACAGATCCAATATCATTTTACATCTGAACATCATTTTGGCTTTGAACGTGCCGCATGATACTGACATTTTGTAGATGTAGTATGACTATTCCTTTATGTTTCCATCTATTGATGAGGCTCATAATTACTTTTCTAGTATAAATTAGTACAAGTGATTTCCAATTATTTAATCTTGGTTAAAATCCAAGGGAAAGTAATGAACCTCATCATGTCATCTGTCGCAGCTACAGCCCTCATTTCCCTAATCCTTGCTTTTGTAGCATTTTGGCTCCCCTCATTAAACCCAGATAACGAAAAACTATCCCCATATGAGTGTGGATTTGACCCACTAGGAAGCGCACGCCTTCCATTCTCGTTACGCTTCTTCCTTGTAGCAATTTTATTCCTTTTATTTGACTTAGAAATTGCCCTCCTCCTCCCTCTTCCTTGAGGAAACCAGCTACTAACACCCTCCATCTCATTATTATGGGCAACAAGTATTATTATCTTATTAACCTTAGGCCTTATTTATGAATGACTTCAAGGAGGCCTTGAATGAGCAGAGTAATTAGGTGTTTAGTCCAAAACAAGACCACTAATTTCGGCTTAGTAAATTATGGTGAAAGTCCATAAACACCTTATGTCCCCCGTCTACTTTAGTTTTAGTTCAGCATTTATTCTAGGTTTAATAGGCCTCGCATTCAACCGATCACACCTTTTATCCGCCCTCCTATGCTTAGAGGGAATAATATTATCTCTATTTATTGCCATTGCCCTCTGATCAATAACACTAAATTCTACCTCATGCTCAATCACTCCAATGATTCTTTTAACTTTTTCTGCCTGTGAAGCAAGTGCAGGCCTGGCCCTTTTAGTAGCAGCTACACGAACCCATGGCTCCGACCATCTCCAAAACTTAAATTTATTACAATGTTAAAAATCCTAGTCCCAACAATCATGCTGTTTCTCGTTACATGATCCTCACCAAAAAAATGATTGTGGCCTATCACAACCACCCACAGTCTTTTAATTGCATTACTTAGTTTACTCTGATTTAAATGAAATATAGACATAGGATGAGATTTTTCCAACCACTACCTGGCTATTGATCCTCTCTCTGCCCCCTTACTCATTCTTACCTGTTGACTCCTCCCACTAATAATTCTAGCCAGTCAAAATCACATTTCTACAGAACCTATCATTCGCCAACGAATCTATATTACACTCCTAATTTCCCTTCAAACCTTCCTTATTATAGCATTTAGTGCAACAGAATTAATTATATTTTACATTATATTTGAAGCTACACTAATCCCGACTCTTATCATTATTACCCGGTGAGGAAATCAGACGGAACGCTTAAACGCAGGGACCTACTTTTTATTCTACACCCTAATTGGCTCCCTCCCCTTACTTGTTGCCCTCTTACTCATACAAAATGACTTAGGCTCTTTATCTATAATTATTATTCAATACCCCCAACCACTTAGCCTATCCACATGGGCCGATAAATTTTGATGAACAGCCTGCCTTATCGCTTTCCTAGTAAAAATACCCCTCTACGGAGTCCACCTTTGACTTCCAAAAGCCCACGTTGAAGCCCCTATTGCAGGCTCAATAATTCTAGCAGCAGTCCTACTTAAATTAGGCGGTTACGGAATAATACGAATTATCGTTATACTTAATCCTTTGACTAAGGAAATAGCATATCCATTCCTAATTTTAGCCATTTGAGGCGTAATTATAACCAGCTCAATTTGCCTTCGACAAACCGATTTAAAATCCCTAATTGCTTATTCATCAGTAAGCCACATAGGCCTGGTTGCCGGAGCAATTATAATCCAAACACCATGAAGCTTTGCAGGAGCAATCACATTAATAATTGCACATGGTTTAGTCTCATCAGCCCTATTTTGTCTAGCAAACACTAACTATGAGCGCACCCATAGTCGAACCCTTCTCCTGGCCCGAGGTATTCAAGTTATACTCCCACTAATAGCAACCTGATGGTTTATTGCTAATTTAGCCAATCTTGCTCTTCCACCTACCCCCAATCTAATAGGAGAACTTCTCATCATCTCCTCATTATTCAACTGATCCAGCTGAACTATTTTATTAACGGGATTAGGAGTATTAATTACAGCTTCATATTCCCTGTACATATTTTTAATAACCCAACGAGGCCCTGCCTCACAACATTTATTATCCTTAAACCCATCATACACACGAGAACATCTCCTCCTCAACCTCCATCTTATTCCTATATTATTATTAATCCTTAAGCCAGAACTTATCTGAGGTTGAACCTTTTGTCATTATAGTTTAACAAAAACATTAGATTGTGGTTCTAAAAACAAAAGTTAAAATCTTTTTAATAACCAAGAGAGGTCTGGGACACAAAGAACTGCTAATTCTTTTAATCATGGTTCAAATCCATGGCTCACTTAGCCCTTGAAAGATAATAGCCATCTATTGGTCTTAGGAACCAAAAACTCTTGGTGCAACTCCAAGCAAGAGCTATGAACATAATCATTTTTAATTCAGCCTTCCTTCTTATCTTCATTATCCTTTTATACCCCCTTATTTCGTCACTATCCCCTAAAGAACTATACCCAAACTGATCATCTTCACATGTTAAAACTGCTGTAAAAACTTCCTTTTTTATTAGTCTTATTCCCTTGTTCATTTACCTTGACCAGGGTTTAGAATCAATCACAACCAACTGAAACTGAATTAATATTGGACCCTTTGACATTAACATGAGTTTTAAATTTGACATATACTCAATTATCTTTACCCCCGTCGCCCTATACGTAACCTGATCTATCCTTGAATTTGCCCTTTGATATATACACTCAGACCCAAACATGAACCGCTTCTTTAAATACCTTCTCCTCTTTTTAATCTCTATAATTATCTTAGTAACAGCCAACAACATATTTCAACTATTTATCGGATGGGAGGGAGTTGGAATTATGTCCTTCCTCCTAATTGGTTGATGATACAGCCGAGCAGACGCAAACACTGCTGCTCTACAGGCCGTGATTTATAATCGTGTAGGGGATATTGGACTCATTTTAAGCATAGCCTGATTAGCCATAAACCTAAATTCATGAGAAATTCAACAACTCTTTATTTTATCCAAAGACAAAGACTTAACTTTACCTCTTCTTGGCTTAGTCCTAGCTGCAGCAGGAAAATCTGCACAGTTTGGACTCCACCCATGGCTGCCCTCAGCTATGGAAGGACCCACGCCAGTCTCTGCCCTACTCCACTCTAGTACCATGGTTGTTGCTGGCATCTTCCTTTTAATTCGCCTCCACCCACTAATACAAGATAATCAACTAATTTTAACAACGTGCCTGTGCCTAGGGGCCCTAACTACACTATTCACCGCCGCATGTGCCCTAACCCAAAATGATATCAAAAAAATTGTTGCCTTTTCAACATCAAGCCAACTTGGCCTAATAATAGTTACAATTGGGTTAAATCAACCCCAATTAGCATTTCTTCATATTTGCACACACGCCTTCTTCAAAGCTATACTTTTCCTCTGTTCCGGCTCAATTATCCACAGTCTAAACGATGAACAAGATATTCGAAAAATAGGAGGACTACATAAACTTTTACCATTTACCTCATCATCATTAACCGTGGGCAGCCTCGCCCTTACAGGAATACCCTTTTTATCGGGTTTCTTCTCAAAAGATGCCATCATTGAATCTATAAACACTTCCCATTTAAACGCCTGAGCCCTAATTTTGACCCTCATCGCAACCTCATTTACTGCTATCTACAGCCTGCGCCTTATCTTCTTTGCTCTAATAGAGTACCCGCGATTTCCCCCTCTTTCCCCCGTTAATGAAAATAACATCCTAGTTATTAATCCAATCAAACGCCTCGCATATGGAAGTATTTTAGCTGGTTTAATTATCACCTCTAATCTTCCACCAATGAAAACTCAAATTATAACTATAACCCCCCTACTAAAATTATCTGCCCTCCTAGTAACAATTATCGGCCTACTTCTAGCATTAGAACTAGCCAGCCTAACTAACACCCAACTCAAAACCACTCCTACTTTATCAACACATCATTTTTCCAACATACTGGGATATTTCCCAATAGTCATTCACCGATTAGTACCAAAAACCAACTTAAAATGGGCTCAACATATCTCAACACATCTTATTGACCTAACCTGAAGCGAAAAAATTGGACCAAAAAGCACTCTTATTCAACAAACACCACTAATTAAATTATCCACCCAGCCCCAACAAGGAATAATCAAAACCTACCTAACACTACTTTTCCTAACACTGACCCTGGCCGTCTTAATTATTGCAATCTAGACCACACGTAAAGTGCCGTATGATAAACCCCGAGTTAATTCTAAAATAACAAATAATGTTAAAAGTAATACTCATCCCCCTAACACCAACATAATCCCCCCATTAGCGTATAACAAAGCTACACCACCAAAATCCCCACGAATTATCTCTAAATTACTTATTTCCTCAACCCCAACCCAACCTAATCCTCCCCACTCCTTAAAAAAGTACTTACCCACAAAAAAGATACCTAATAAATAAACACTAACATATAATAATACAGACCAATCACCCCATGTTTCTGGATACGGCTCAGCAGCAAGCGCTGCTGTATAAGCAAACACAACCAGTATCCCGCCTAAGTAAATCAAAAATAATACTAAAGATAAAAAAGACCCACCATGTCCAACTAATAAACCACACCCAACCCCGGCAGCTACTACTAAACCTAATGCTGCAAAATAGGGGGAGGGATTTGATGCCACTGCTATTAATCCTAAAATAAGCCCTACTAATATAATAAACATAAAATAAACCATTATTCTCACCTGGATTTTAACCAAGACCAATAACTTGAAAAACTATCGTTGTTTATTCAACTACAAGAATAATAATGACCACTAACATCCGAAAAACTCACCCACTTATCAAAATCGTTAACCACGCTTTAGTTGACCTCCCTTCACCATCTAATATCTCAATCTGATGAAATTTTGGATCTTTATTAGGACTCTGCCTGATCATCCAAATTCTTACAGGATTATTCCTAGCCATGCATTATACTGCAGACATCTCCACGGCCTTCTCCTCAGTAGTTCATATTTGTCGTGACGTCAATTATGGTTGACTAATTCGTAATATCCACGCTAACGGAGCCTCATTATTTTTCATTTGTGTCTACTTACATATTGCCCGAGGACTATACTATGGCTCTTACCTTTTTAAAGAAGCATGAAACATCGGAGTCATCTTATTATTCTTGCTAATAGCAACAGCTTTTGTAGGATATGTCCTACCATGAGGACAGATATCTTTTTGAGGCGCTACAGTTATCACTAATCTCCTCTCCGCTTTCCCATACATTGGAGATATATTAGTTCAATGAATCTGAGGGGGGTTCTCAATTGATAACGCCACCCTAACACGTTTCTTTGCATTCCACTTCCTCCTCCCATTCCTAATCGTGGGCCTAACCTTAATTCACCTTCTATTTCTCCATGAAACTGGCTCTAACAACCCAATAGGCCTTAATTCCGACATAGACAAAATCTCATTTCATCCCTACTTCTCATACAAAGATCTTCTTGGGTTCTTTCTCATAATTATTCTACTAGCCTTATTAGCCCTATTTTTACCTAACCTCCTGGGCGATGCCGAAAACTTCATCCCCGCAAACCCTCTTGTAACCCCGCCCCACATTAAGCCTGAATGATACTTCCTATTTGCCTATGCCATCCTACGCTCTATTCCTAATAAATTAGGAGGGGTCCTAGCCCTCCTATTCTCAATCTTTATCCTCATGTTAATCCCGATACTACACACCTCAAAACAACGAAGTAACATCTTCCGACCCATAACCCAATTTCTTTTTTGAACACTTGTAGCTAATGCAATTATTCTGACATGAATCGGAGGACAACCAGTTGAACAACCATTCATTCTCGTTGGCCAAATTGCCTCCGTCACCTATTTCTCACTGTTTCTTATTATTATCCCCCTGACCGGTTGGTGGGAAAATAAAATGCTCAACCTAAATTAATGTTTTGGTAGCTTAAATATAAAAGCGTCGGCCTTGTAAGTCGAAGACCGGAGATGAAAACTCTCCCCAAAACATATCAGGGGAAGGAGGGTTAAACTCCTGCCCTTGGCTCCCAAAGCCAAGATTCTGCCTAAACTGCCCCCTGAATGTTAAAATCACGCTAAAATGTGATTTTTTAAAAGTAAGTCAGTTGTACATATATATGATATAGCCCACATACCCTAATATACCACATACTACATATATGTATAATCACCATATATAGACTATCCCCATCTATATTACATATACTATGTATAATACTCATTAATCTATAATCCTCACCCTCATTACATATATATGATTAACCCCCATTTTTCTAATAATCAATAAATCCTATCACACAAAATATTTTTACCCACATTAATCTATAATCAATGGATCATATCTCATAATATCTTTAACCCCCATTTTTATGAAAATCAAATATTTATCTAGGGTCAGGAAGAAACCCGCAATAATCCCTTATAAGGCATATAGTGTACGGTTTGTGGAACGGTAATTGATTAATCCCTAATATTTGATCAAATCTGGTTATTGGCTACCTTAAAAGACATACAGTTCTGTACGTATCAGCCAGATATACCGCTAGTTCCCTCAAATTCCATTCAACTCTTAATCGCATCAAGATTTCTTGTCCTCCCTACTTTTTTTTTTCGGAATGAAGCAATAACTATGCCCAGAGGGCTGATATAGGACACTAAAATAAATCAGTACCCATCGAGACATTAAATCATATACGTGCAAAGAATGAACTCTTGAATTCAAATTACCAAGTTGACCTTATCGTCATAATGGATGAAGAATATGAATTATGAGTGACACTATTTTATTTCGTGATTAATGAAACACCAGCTTAGGAAATACATATCATTAACCCTCATTAATTTAAGATATCGATAATTATTAATGAGAGTTTACATTGGATTATTTAACACATACTTCACTATTCGAGCATAGATATTAGATTTTACACGAGGTTCTATAAAGTGCCCCTGGTGGATCTCGAAAGGAAAGACGACTGAATGCTAATTTCGTTTTTTGGGAAAAACCCCCCCTCCCCCCTAATATACATAATGACTTTGCTCGAAAAACCCCAAAAACGAGGGCCGAATGTATACTTTTTTTTTTTTGCGTGTGGAAAATATTCGCTATACATTGTTGCACATGTGTTGCACAATGTGAC